GTCGCCGCCATCCCGACGCCCTAACTGTAGGCGAGAGGCTTTCCCAGCCTCGCCCAAACCATGTCCACCCAGATAGGACTCCCCAAGGCTGCCTCAAACCCTGGCCCAACTCCACTCCGACGTCCATCCACCAATGCTCCTGAATTAGGATCTGCTACGCTCCTGTGTAACTCATCAATATGACTCTGCCATGTGCAAGAGATTCCATCCCTGAAGGATGTCAGGCAGGCGTATTGATGCTCAGAATCAGATGATTTAGAATTAAGAGATTCGGAGTAGAAATATGCTACAGCTGATATGCGACAACTTAAAGATAAGAGATTTGCGATCGTCGCATATGCGCTGCTATTGATATTGATAGGGGCTGCTACCACTGAAGTTAGCCCTCGTGATTCAGATGTTGCTGCTGCTGACATGCAAACCATTGAAGATGGTCCTCGGGGAAAACCGAGTTGATAACATCTACACCGGAAACATGAACTCTAACAACAGATATGTTCAAATCATGTCTACACCGTCCAATCCTAGAAAAAGAACGAATCTTTCAATTGCATTGCAGTCGACCACAAGATAAAGAAACCGATTGAAGCAAGCATTAGTAATATCCCTTCCTTCGTAGTGTATCCCCCTCCCTTTCTTATTTCGAATCTCTCTTTGGCTACCAACTCAAAGAGTAAAGCGGTGGTAAGATATGGAGGTTTTTCCTCTTAGAGCTTTGAACTGACCTGACTGAGACTGCTACTGATCATCCTATCCTAGCCTAGCTACGAGCTTTACTCGATTATGATATTTCTAGTACAATCAGATGAAGAGCGTATTCCCACCCGAGGGGAACTGAGCCAAAAGACCGAAGTCAGGAGCTACCTTTATCGTATGGAAAAGAGTAAGCGACCTAGGAGCGGATGCCGAATCCTTTCTATCCCAGCGGAGCAATCAATTCAATAGAAAGACTTCCTTTAGAGCAGGCAGAAGTTCAGTCCTTGGTTTGTTTGCTCCATACGAAAGGAAATTGGTCCAGTCTCAACTTCCTAGCTCGTGGAAGCGACTACTTCTTTCTTCTTCACAGCTAAGAGTGAAAAAAAGACTAATGTGCATCTTCGATGAGTCAGACTAGGCTAGGAGTCCCAGATAGGAAGAAAGAGCATTCGCCACTTCAAACTAGTCACTAGAACTCCCTCCTTACTTAGATCTTCGTGACCCGGGGAGAAGTTGGCTTATTGAACTCCTAAGTCAAGTCATTTGCCGGAGATTCCACAAAGACTAGCTTATGCTCTACCATATCATATAAAGAAGGGAAATTCCACCCCAGAAACCATTTGATCAAGAGTGAACAGCAGAGAGTAATGGCATACTTTACTTTTTTTTATACCTATTAGGATTGAGACCCTGGCTTGCGTAGCATAGGCGTAACAAGCCAGAATTGGGGTGACTGAATTCGCTTTCGAGCTAACTGTAGCGGATGAAATGGCAGACTTTAATAAGTATCTGGCTAGCCTCCGCTCCGATATGGCTAAGTAGGTAGTAGGTAGGCTATTAAGTCCGAGATGGGCCTTGAGACGGGATCAACTACAATTGGCCTATCGCTTCTGTAGACTCTTCCTGGTGAGTTGCCTACCCGAGCCCGAACTCGCTTAAGGTGGCAACTTTCTTTCGAAAAAATGACCTTTCCTCGTCCCTTAGGAAAGAGAATAACCATTCCCCCCATTGCAGCATATGAAATAGCAGCGCTTATGCCTCTAACATCAATAGCAGCGTAAAAGATCACTGTAGCTGAAACCAAGGGTGAACCGTCGACTCAAGCAAGAAGAGCAACCGACTCTCACTAATTGCTGCCCATGTTCATCAATCACGCTAGTCGAACTAGAGCTACAGCCTGCCTTACGATAGGAGGGAGAATTTCCACTGCTCTGTCTTCTCGGAGATTGCCGGGTGTTAAATCAAAACCGAATTGAATCCCGAGGTGACTTCGCTAGACTTGCTTCTAGTCTGATAGGAAATAAAACTCACAGTCGTAAGAACCTAAGACCGCTTCTTCCTTCTCGAAAGCAGCCCGCGAATGCCCTTCTTACTAGGCTGACAGCAGTGAGGTCGAATCCAAAGCCAGTGTAGGCTTGCTTCGCATAGGCTACACAAGCCAGGGTCGGGTAGACCAATGTAGCAGATTCTCGGCATCTCAGAAGGACTAAGGCCCTTGTTGGCTACTTTGCTTTTGGTTCTTTCACTCCTCAATCTAGAGTCAATAGCTCCACACTCGAGTTCTTAGTACCAGTTAGATTTCTAATCTTTGAGCAAATCGGGGGCTAGGTATCCATAACTTTCCAGTAAAATACATATCAAGAAGAGTTTAACCATAAAGAATCTCTTAACCATCCCATAAAATAAGTGGAAGATTCATTAAATTGTGAAACATTACCCTGCCATAATGTGATGTGCTTCCAATGCCAATAAAAGGTAACCCATCCAATGGTATTTAACATCCAGAAAACTGCCAAAAAAAAAA